GAATTCATATTTTCATCTAATCTATATGAATTTCTAAATATAGATATGTATTTATCCCGACATCCTGATTATTAGATAGGAAGATTCTTTGTTTCTATATATATTCTTTAATATTTAATATTCTACAATTAGAATACCTTAAAATAAAATTCTATATAAAAATTCGATATAAATCTAGATCTAGAAAATAGTAAAGAGTATATAGAATACTATCTTAAAATTAAAATTTATATTTTAAATAATGACTAATTAGATTACAGTAAACAGTAATTTATATTAAACAGTAATTTATATTACAAAATTCGTATGCATTTAAGATGAACTATGTATAATGTAGATAAATATGTATAATGTAGATAAAAAAGAATGTATTGATAGAAATCGGATAAGTAAATTAGAAATTGGATAAGTAAATAGAAATTTAATCTTTCTATTGAATTTCTAAATGAATGTCAAATTTTAAATTAATAAATAGATTTTTGATTTTCGTTTTGTTATTCTAAGGTCTGTATCTGTCTCCTCTAAGGAAAAAAAGAATCGAACGTTAGAGTATTCTAAATACTCTCAAAAAATCAAAGAAGGAGATACATCTAAAATAGAGATAAATGTAGTATATATCTCTGTATATTGAATTGCGAATACACAGATAATAGAATCATTTCTGATTCGACTAAATATGGGTATCTGATATAGATGAAAGAAAATCAATCAAACAAATAGAAGGAAATTTTCCCAAAAAATGGGAGTAGGTTTCTAATAAATGGAACAGTTCCATCATATAATTCTCATAATACAAATGAAAAAACATCCTAATGAGATATGATATCAATCTCAAAGAAAAAAACGGGGGATATGGCGAAATTGGTAGACGCTACGGACTTAATTGGATTGAGCCTTGGTATGGAAACTTACCAAGTGAAAACTTTCAAATTCAGAGAAACCCTGGAATTAAAAATGGGCAATCCTGAGCCAAATCCTTCTTTCCGAAAACAAAAAAATAAAAGTTTAGAAAGTGAAAATCAAAAAAGGATAGGTGCAGAGACTCAATGGAAGCTGTTCTAACAAATGGAGTTGACAACATTTACTCTTTCTATAGAATAATATGGATTGATCAAATCAGTCACTCCACCATAGTCTGATGGATCTTTTGAATAACTGATTAATCAGACGAGAATAAAGATAGAGTCCCATTCTACATGTCAATACCGACATCAATGAAATTTTTAGTAAGAGGAAAATCCGTCGACTTTAGAAATCGTGAGGGTTCAAGTCCCTCTATCCCCAAAAGCCCATTTAATTCGCTAATTTTTTATCCTATATCCCTTTTTTTCATTAAAATTCAAAAAGTCTTTTTTTTTTTTTAGTTGACATAGACTCAAGTAATTTCCCTAAAATTAGGGTGGTGTGTCAAGAATGGTCGGGATAGCTCAGCTGGTAGAGCAGAGGACTGAAAATCCTCGTGTCACCAGTTCAAATCTGGTTCCCGGCGATTCATTTCTATGAGTATCTATTCCAAATTTGTAATAAATTTGGGAATAGATACATATTTTTAGTGGTCTTGATCATCATACATAATTTATCTAGGCGTACGGAGATATACTCTTTCTAGCTAAAGAATGAATAGATGTATATTCTAGGTATAGAAAGTTAGTCTGAAAATGAATGATTCCATTTTGTTTCGATTTTTTCTGCCCTCCAAAAAGAATGTTAATATTTCAACAATATTCAAATGGTAAAATTACTTGGTTGAAAGACCAAAAAGTTTAATCTAGGGAAGTTCAGAGGTGAGAATAGTCAAAATTTATCTGACATTATAAAAAAATTCGGTCCATTTCTTTTTATTTTCTTTGATCCTACTTTTTCTTTTTCGTAGCCGGATCTCTAATTGATGTTGCTGTACATCTTACATAGTTAATGATACAGAACTTTTTCAGTTCATCCTATTGGCTCACCCTAAATTAAGTAAATTAAGTATCGTTCCATCCAATTTTAGAATCTCAATGAATCCCTATATTATTGTCTTTTTTATTTATCCATTTTGTTATTTATCCCATCCATAATAAGATATGAATGAAACCTCTATTATTCTGTCCAATCTAAAAAAAAAAGAAAATGTACATACAGATATTTCTTGAATATCTGGGGTTGTCGAAGTGCAGATTACTTTCTTATTTTTATCATTTAGTGAGCATCCTGTATTTCATAAAAATTGGGGGCGATATAATCTTTACGCAAAGGCCATCCTATCCAACTTTCGGGCATTAAAATACGTTTCAGACGCGGATGATTATCATAAGAGATTCCTAACATATCATAAGATTCCCTTTCTTGAAAATCAGCACTTTTCCAAACCCAGAAAATAGAAGGAATTCTCGGATTTTGCCTTGGGACAAATACTTTTATGCATACCTCTTCGGGTTGATCTAAACTATACTCTATTCTCGTAAGATGATAGACACTAGCTAATAGTCCTCCTGGTGCTACATCATAGGCACATTGG